AACACTTATGATACTAGAACTCATGCCTTATCGAGCATGTTATGCCATTTTAAAATTGGTTTATTCTGCAGCAGCAAATGCTAATCACAATAAGGGTTTCAACGAAACAAGTTTAATCATTAGTAAAGCCGAAGTTAACGAGGGCACAACTGTGAAAAAATTAAAGCCTCGAGCTCGAGGACGGAGTTATCCAATAAAAAGATCCACTTGTCATATAACTATTGTATTGAAAGATATATCTTTAGATGAAGAGGAAGAAATAGCTAAAACTAAAAGCTATAAATTCGAGCTGAGGAATATTTAAAGGAAGGATATTCTATATTATAAAAAATACAAATACGCTAGATTATGTTATGTTTAAAAAAACCCGAATGGATAAAAAAAAAATACATACAGATATGACGTTTCACGATATATATAGTAATAGTAGTGGGGGAGTATGGGACAAAAAATAAATCCACTTGGTTTCAGACTTGGTGCAACCCAAGGTCATCATTCTCTTTGGTTTGCACAACCAAAAAATTATTCAGAGGGCCTGCAAGAAGATCAAAAAATACGAGATTGTATCAAAAATTATGTACAAAATTATGTACAAAAGAATATGAAAATATCCTCTAATGTCGAGGGAATTGCACGTATAGAGATTCAAAAAAGAATCGATTTAATTCAGGTCATAATCCATATGGGATTCCCCAAGTTATTAATAGAAGACAGGACTCGAAGAATCGAAGAATTACAGATGAATGTACAAAATGAACTCAATTGTGTAAACCGAAAACTCAACATTGCTATTACAAGAATTGCAAATCCTTACGGGCACCCCAATATTCTTGCAGAATTTATAGCCGGACAATTAAAGAATAGAGTTTCATTTCGAAAAGCAATGAAAAAAGCTATTGAATTAACTGAACAGGCAGGTACAAAAGGAATTCAAGTACAAATTGCAGGGCGTATCGACGGAAAAGAAATTGCACGTGTTGAATGGATCAGAGAAGGTAGGGTTCCTCTACAAACCATTCGAGCTAAAATTGATTATTGTTCCTATGCAGTTCGAACTATCTATGGGGTATTAGGCATCAAAATTTGGATATTTGTAGACGAGGAATAATAAGAACTTACTTGACTTATATTTAGTTCTATCTGGTGATAAAACAAAAAATGGCAAACTCTTTCATTCTTTTTATGTTAAATAAATAAAAAAAAATGAACAATTCTATAAGGTTGAATAAAAATTCGATTAATCATTTGATATAATTGCTATGCTTAGTGTGTGACTCGTTGGTTTTTTTTTTTAGGATTAGGATTCCAAAAAATGGACCGGCCCGTAGTACGAACTGATAACTATAGAAGTAATAACCAACTCATCGCTTCGCATTATCTGGATATAAAGAACCAGTCAAGATATGATATATGAGTCATATCATTGTAACAACTGAAAAATTTTTTGCATAAACAAAAAAAATAAATAAAAACCAATCTGATTATGAGTTGTAAAGCAATAAAAGTATACAGATAAATGGAAGGGTGAGAGAAAGATAGAAAAATAAATAATATCAATGATATATGATTCCAATATGTAAGGTCTATGAGTCATCTCATATAAAGGGAATGTAATAAAGCATCAATACTGATTGATCCATAATTAGACAAATCCGTGCATAGAACAAAAAATCAAGAGCCCCGAGCCAATAAAGACTGAGAAGGTTGACTCAAGAATAAATTTAAGTAGGGGCTCCGTTGTAGAATTCAGACCTAACCATTAATCGAGAAGTGGTGGGAACGACAGAACCTGTGAATGCATAAGATTCTATTGAAAACGAATCCTAATGATTCATTGGGTAGGATGGCGGAACGAACCAGAAACCTATTCATTTATTCTGAGAGGTCATGTCATAGACTAATCTTACAACTGAATGTTGAAAGAGTAAATATTCGCCCGCGAATTTTTTTTATTTATAAATTTTAGTCGATTCCATATGATAATAAAAGGCAAAACAAAATAAAGATTCATTATAACGTTATACCAAAACGACATTATCTATAAATAGAATACGTGTTTAATTTATAATTTAATTATATAAAAAAAACAAAAAATATAAATTATAATTTATATTTATAATAGATTAGATGAAATTTCAAAGAATCCCACGATTACATATATTATTTACCATGTGTATTATTTTTTAATCGTTTAATTCGCGAGGAGCTGGATGAGAAGAAACTCTCATGTCCGGTTCTGTAGTAGAGATGGATGGAATTGATAAACAACCATCAACTATAACCCCAAAAGAACCAGATTCCGTAAACAACATAGAGGAAGAATGAAAGGAAGATCTTATCGAGGTAATCGTATTTGCTTCGGTAGATATGCTCTTCAAGCGCTTGAACCCGCTTGGATCACATCTAGACAAATAGAAGCAGGGCGGCGAGCAATGACACGAAATGCACGCCGCGGTGGAAAAATATGGGTACGCATATTTCCAGACAAACCTGTTACAGTAAGACCTACAGAAACGCGCATGGGTTCGGGGAAGGGATCTCCCGAATATTGGGTAGCTGTCGTTAAACCCGGTAGAATACTTTATGAAATGAGCGGAGTAGCAGAAAATATAGCCAGAAGGGCTATTTCAATAGCGGCATCAAAAATGCCTATACGAACTCAATTCATTCTTTCGGGATAGGAATGTAGAAACAAAGGAAAGAGGTTTTTTGGATGAAAAAAAACAATTGCAGGTTTCTTTTTTTGTTTTGAACAAATAATATTTCTTTTTTTTTTATTTAGACCTTTGCTTTGCATTGAAAAAGAAAAAACCGATAAAAAAAATGATATGATTCAACCTCAAACCCATTTGAATGTAGCGGATAACAGCGGGGCCCGAGAATTGATGTGTATTCGAATCATAGGAGCTAGTAATCGACGATATGCTCATATTGGTGACGTTATTGTTGCTGTAATCAAGGAAGCAGTACCAAATACACCTCTAGAAAGATCAGAAGTAATCCGAGCTGTAATTGTACGTACTTGTAAAGAACTCAAACGCGACAACGGTATGATAATACGATATGATGACAATGCTGCAGTTGTTATTGATCAAGAAGGAAATCCAAAAGGAACCCGAATTTTTGGCGCGATCGCCCGGGAATTAAGACAATTAAATTTCACGAAAATAGTTTCATTAGCACCTGAAGTATTATAAGGGAAGACCGTAATATAGTTATAGTATTTGAATGAAACCGATTAATTTAGTAGATTGTTTATATATCACGTATATACCTTTAATAATTGATAAATATTTAATATTTATGAATTCAGAAAAAAAGAAAAAAAGAAAAAGAGCATGTTGATTATATTAAAATTTGGGAGCAACAAAAATCTTAGTTTATCATGAGTAAAGACACTATTGCTGACATACTAACCTCTATACGAAATGCTGACATGAATAAAAAAAGAACAGTTCGAATACCATCTACTAACATCACTGAAAATATTGTTAAAATCCTTTTACAAGAAGGTTTTATTGAAAATGTGAGAAAACATCAGGAAAGCAATAAATATTTTTTGGTTTTAACCCTACGACATAGAAGAAATAGGAAAGGACTGTATAGAACTGTTTTAAATTTAAAACGGATCAGTCGACCCGGTCTACGAATATATTCTAACTATCAACGAATTCCTAGAATTTTAGGCGGAATGGGGATTGTAATTCTTTCTACTTCTCGAGGTATAATGACAGACCGAAAGGCTCGAATAGAAGGAATCGGCGGAGAAATTTTGTGTTATATATGGTAATCTTTCTGATAGCCGAATGATACTTTCATATTTGTGAAAAGGGCATAATATTGCCCCTCTTGCATTAGTTGATACTTCAAAGAAGTTTTACCTGGAATGAAACAACAAAAATGGATTCATGAGGGTTTAATTACTGAACAACTTACCAATGGTATGTATCTTCTGGGTTCGTTTAGATAATGAAAATCTGATTCAGGGTTTTGTTTCGGAAAGGATTCGACGTAGTTTTATACGTATACTACCAGGAAATAGAATAAAAATTGAGGTAAGTCCTTATGATTCAACCAAAGGACGTATAATTAATAGACTCCAAAGCAAAGAATCGAATAATTGGGTGGTTTTTTCAATTTCAACATTCTTTCGTGGGGATACAATTCAAAGTTAAAAATTTCAAGAAACTTATTTTCTTCCAATAAGTAGATTCGGAATTAAGAAAAGGAATGACAAATATGAAAATAAGGGCCTCTGTTCGTAAAATTTGTGAAAAATGTCGATTGATCCGTAGGCGGGGACGAATTATAGTAATTTGTTCCAACCCGAGACATAAACAAAGACAAGGATAATCTTTCGAAAACAAAAAAGACTCTCGAAATCTAAAGGATCTGATGTACAAATAAATAAGTAAAAAAAAAAAAAAAATAAAGATCTGTTTTGACATGAAATGGATATATCCATAATATCTCTGACTTATATTTATGAGATGATAAAATATGGCAAAACCTATACAAAAAATTGGTTCACGTAGAAATAGACGTATTGGTTCACGTAAGAATGCACGTAGAATACCAAAGGGAGTTATTCATGTTCAAGCAAGTTTCAACAATACCATTGTGACTGTTACAGATGTACGGGGTCGAGTAATTTCTTGGTCCTCCGCCGGGGCTTGTGGATTCAAGGGTACAAGAAGAGGTACACCATTTGCCGCTCAAACCGCAGCAGGAAATGCTATTCGGACAGTAGTGGATCAAGGTATGCAACGAGCAGAAGTCATGATAAAGGGCCCGGGTCTCGGAAGAGATGCGGCATTAAGAGCAATTCGTAGAAGTGGTATACTTTTAAGTTTCATACGGGATGTAACCCCTATGCCACATAATGGCTGCAGGCCCCCTAAAAAAAGACGTGTGTAAAAATAAACATTGAAGAGATTTCAAGAGAAATAAATAATTCAATGATTTGATCAAATAATATACTATGGTTCGAGAGAAAGTAA